GCTAGCGTAGCTTAATATAAAGCATAGCACTGAAGATGCTAAGATGAGTCCTAAAAAACTCCGCATGCACAAAGGCATGGTCCCGACCTTACTATTAGCTCTAACACAACTTACACATGCAAGTCTCCGCAACCCAGTGAGTACGCCCTCATTCCCCTGCCCGGGGATGAGGAGCAGGCATCAGGCACATAACATTTAGCCCAAGACGCCCAGCCCAGCCACACCCCCAAGGGAATTCAGCAGTGATAAACATTAGGCCATAAGTGAAAACTTGACCCAGTTGGCGTTAAGAGGGCCGGTAAAACTCGTGCCAGCCACCGCGGTTAGACGAGAGGCCCTAGTTAATAATACAACGGCGTAAAGGGTGGTTAAGGATAAATAAAAATAAAGCCAAATGGCCCTTTGGCCGTCATACGCTCCTAGGTGTCCGAAGCCCCTACACGAAAGTAGCTTTAACCCCACCTGAACCCACGAAAGCTGTGAAACAAACTGGGATTAGATACCCCACTATGCTCAGCCGTAAACTTAGACATCAGACTACAATTAGATGTTCGCCAGGGTACTACAAGCATTAGCTTAAAACCCAAAGGACCTGACGGTGTCTCAGACCCCCCTAGAGGAGCCTGTTCTAGAACCGATAACCCCCGTTAAACCTCACCACTTTTAGCCCCCCCAGCCTATATACCGCCGTCGTCAGCTTACCCTGTGAAGGTAATAAAAGTAAGCAAAATGGGCACAGCCCAGAACGTCAGGTCAAGGTGTAGCGAATGAAGTGGAAAGAAATGGGCTACATTTTCTGCTGCAGAATATCACGAACATGCACCATGAAATAATGCTTGAAGGAGGATTTAGTAGTAAAAAGGAAATAGAGTGTCCTTTTGAACCCGGCTCTGAGACGCGTACACACCGCCCGTCACCCTCCCCTGTCATAAACGCGCCCAAAATACCTAATAATACAGCACCGACAAGAGGAGGCAAGTCGTAACACGGTAAGTGTACCGGAAGGTGCACTTGGATCAAACCCAGGGCGTGGCTGAGTTAGTCAAGCATCTCACTTACACCGAGAAGACATCCATGCAAACTGGATCACCCTGAGCCAAACAGCTAGCTTATTTACCAAAACTAACCAGACAATATAAATAAAATAAAATAGACAAAACACCAAAAACTAAACCATTTTTTTACCTGAGTACGGGAGACGGAAAAGGTCCAACCAAAGCAATAGAAACAGTACCGCAAGGGAAAGCTGAAAGAGAAATGAAATAACCCATACAAGCACAAAAAAGCAAAGACTAAACCTTGTACCTTTTGCATCATGATTTAGCCAGCAAACCCAAGCAAAGAGACCTTTAGTTTGAAACCCCGAAACCAGGTGAGCTACCCCGAGACAGCCTATTATAGGGCCAACCCGTCTCTGTGGCAAAAGAGTGGGAAGAACTCTGGGTAGAAGTGACAGACCTACCGAACCTGGTGATAGCTGGTTGCCTAAAAAATGAATAGAAGTTCAGCCTCGTATACCTCAAACCAAACAAATACAAATACGACTAAGAGAAATACACGAGAGTTAGTTAAAGGGGGTACAGCCCCTTTAACAAAGGATACAACCTTATCAGGAGGATAAAGATCATAATACATAAAACATACTGTTCCAGTGGGCCTAAAAGCAGCCATCTAAACAGAAAGCGTTAAAGCTCAGACAGAAAAAAGTTTATTATTCCGATAAACAATCTTACTCCCCTAGATCCTATTAGGCTAATCCATGCCCCCATGGAAGAAATTATGCTAAAATGAGTAACAAGAAGGCCCGCCCTTCTCCCCAGCACAAGTGTAAGCCAAACCGGACAAACCATTGGCAACTAACGAACTCAACCCAAGAGAGCAATGTGAACCATAAAAAAATCAAGAAAACCACACAACCTAATAATCGTTACCCCCACACTGGAGTGCTACTTAAAGGAAAGACTAAAAGAAAAGGAAGGAACTCGGCAAACACAAGCCTCGCCTGTTTACCAAAAACATCGCCTCCTGCAACGCAACCGTGTATAGGAGGTCCAGCCTGCCCAGTGACTACAAGTTCAACGGCCGCGGTATTCTGACCGTGCAAAGGTAGCGCAATCACTTGTCTTTTAAATAGAGACCTGTATGAATGGCTAAACGAGGGCTTAACTGTCTCCCTTTTCCAGTCAGTGAAATTGATCTGCCCGTGCAGAAGCGGACATAAAAATACAAGACGAGAAGACCCTTTGGAGCTTAAGGTACAAAACTCAACCACGTCAAGCAACTCAATAAAAAGCAATAAACCTTGTGGGACATGAAATTTTACCTTCGGTTGGGGCGACCACGGAGAAAAACAAAGCCTCCAAGTGGATTGGGGTAAATCCCTAAAACCAAGAGAGACATCTCTAGGCCACAGAACATCTGACCAAACATGATCCGGCCACCCAATGACCGATCAACGAACCAAGTTACCCTAGGGATAACAGCGCAATCCTCTCCCAGAGTCCATATCGACGAGGGGGTTTACGACCTCGATGTTGGATCAGGACATCCTAATGGTGCAGCCGCTATTAAGGGTTCGTTTGTTCAACGATTAAAGTCCTACGTGATCTGAGTTCAGACCGGAGCAATCCAGGTCAGTTTCTATCTGTAACGCTACTTTTCCTAGTACGAAAGGATCGGAAAAGGGGGGCCCATACTTCAAGCATGCCCCACTCCTAATTTATGAAAACAAATAAATAAAACAAAGGAAGAGCCAAAACCAGCTAACCAAAATAAGGATCTACTGGGGTGGCAGAGCGTGGTAAATTGCGAAAGGCCTAAGCCCTTTTAACCAGAGGTTCAAATCCTCTCCCCAGTTCATGCTAAACACCCTAATAACCCACCTGATTAACCCCCTAGCCTACATCGTACCCGTTCTCCTAGCAGTAGCCTTCCTAACATTAGTTGAACGAAAAGTACTAGGCTACATACAACTACGAAAAGGTCCAAACGTAGTAGGACCTTACGGACTACTACAACCCATCGCCGACGGAGTTAAACTCTTTATCAAAGAACCAGTCCGCCCCTCCACATCTTCCCCATTCCTATTCTTAGCCACCCCTATACTCGCATTAACCCTAGCCATAACCCTATGAGCACCAATACCCATACCCCACCCCGTAACTGACCTAAACCTAGGAATCCTATTCATCCTAGCCCTATCAAGCCTTGCAGTATATTCAATTCTAGGATCAGGATGAGCATCAAATTCAAAATACGCACTAATCGGAGCCCTACGGGCCGTAGCCCAAACAATCTCATATGAAGTCAGCCTAGGATTAATCCTCCTCTCAGTAATTATTTTCTCAGGAGGATATACATTACAAACATTCAACATTACCCAAGAAAGCATCTGACTCCTCGTACCCGCATGACCCCTAGCCGCAATATGATACATCTCAACACTAGCCGAAACAAATCGAGCGCCATTTGACCTGACAGAAGGAGAATCAGAACTAGTCTCTGGTTTCAACGTAGAATATGCAGGAGGACCATTTACCCTATTTTTCCTAGCCGAATATGCTAACATCCTACTAATAAATACATTATCAGCTGTACTATTCCTAGGAGCCTCACACATCCCAAACATCCCCGAACTTACAACAATTAACCTAATAACCAAAGCCGCACTACTATCAATCCTATTTCTATGAGTACGAGCCTCCTATCCACGATTCCGATATGATCAACTAATACACCTAGTCTGAAAAAACTTCCTCCCCCTCACACTTGCCTTCGTACTATGACACACCGCACTACCAATTGCACTAGCAGGGCTCCCCCCACAACTATAAACAACGGAACTGTGCCTGAACGCCCAAGGACCACTTTGATAGAGTGAATCACAGGGGTTAAAATCCCCTCAGTTCCTAGAAAGAAGGGAATCGAACCCATACTAAAGAGATCAAAACTCTTAGTGCTTCCTTTACACCACTTCCTACAGACGGGGTCAGCTAATTAAGCTTTTGGGCCCATACCCCAAACATGATGGTTAAAATCCCTCCCCCGTCAATGAATCCATACGTACTTGCAATCCTACTATCCAGCTTAGGACTGGGAACCACCCTAACCTTCGCCAGCTCCCACTGACTACTTGCCTGAATAGGGTTAGAAATCAATACCCTAGCAATTACCCCATTAATAGCACAACACCACCACCCACGTGCAGTAGAAGCAACTACAAAATACTTCCTAACTCAAGCTACAGCAGCAGCAATAATCCTATTCGCAAGCACAACAAACGCCTGAATAACAGGAGAATGAAACATTAACGACCTATCCAACCCCGTCGCCAACACAATATTCACAATTGCCTTAGCCCTAAAAATTGGACTAGCACCAATACACTTCTGAATACCAGAAGTCCTACAAGGACTAGACCTTACAACAGGCCTAATCCTATCCACCTGACAAAAACTTGCCCCATTTGCACTAATTATCCAAACAGCCCAAACCATAAACCCCACACTACTAACACTACTAGGAATTACATCCACATTAATAGGTGGATGAGGAGGACTTAACCAAACTCAGCTCCGAAAAATCCTAGCCTACTCCTCAATCGCACACATAGGATGAATAATCATTATTATTCAATATGCCCCACAACTCACACTAATTGCCCTAGGAACATATATCATCATAACATCTGCAGCATTCCTTACCCTAAAGACATCATCTACCACTAAAATTAATACACTCGCAACAACCTGATCAAAAAACCCAACTCTAGCATCTACCACTGCACTAGTACTATTATCGCTAGGAGGCCTCCCCCCACTCACAGGATTCCTACCAAAATGGCTAATTTTACAAGAACTAACAAAACAAGACCTCCCAATCATCGCAACAACCATAGCCCTTGCCGCCCTAATCAGCCTATACTTCTACCTTCGCCTATGCTACGCAATAACACTAACCATCTCCCCCAACACAACCAACTCAACCACCCCATGACGAACCCAATCAACCCAAACCCACCTACCCCTAGCCCTATTTACCACAACCGCCCTAGGACTACTACCAATAACTCCAACCATCATAATACTAACCACCTAGGGACTTAGGATAACATCAGACCAAAAGCCTTCAAAGCTTTAAGTAGAAGTGAAAACCTTTTAGTCCCTGATAAGGCCTACAAGAGATTAACTCGCATTTTCTGACTGCAAATCAGATGTTTTTATTAAACTAAGGCCTTACTAGATGGGCAGGCCTCGATCCTACTAACTCTTAGTTAACAGCTAAGCGCTCAAACCAGCGAGCATCCATCTACTTTTCCCGCCAGTAAAAACCAAAAGGCGGGAAAAGCCCCGGCAGAATATTAATCTACGTCTTTGGATTTGCAATCCAATGTGCTCTTCACCACAAGGCTATGATAGGAAGAGGACTTAAACCTCTGTCTTCGGGGCTACAACCCACCGCCTAAACACTCGGCCACCCTACCTGTGGCAATCACGCGCTGATTCTTCTCTACTAACCACAAAGACATTGGTACCCTTTATCTCGTATTTGGTGCCTGAGCCGGAATAGTAGGAACCGCCTTAAGCCTTCTCATTCGAGCTGAATTAAGCCAGCCCGGATCGCTCCTAGGTGACGACCAAATTTATAATGTTATCGTAACTGCTCACGCCTTTGTAATAATTTTCTTTATAGTAATACCTGTCCTTATCGGAGGATTTGGAAACTGACTCGTACCACTAATAATTGGAGCCCCAGACATAGCATTCCCTCGTATGAACAACATAAGCTTCTGACTCCTACCCCCATCATTCCTATTATTACTAGCCTCTTCTGGTGTCGAAGCCGGGGCTGGAACAGGATGAACAGTATATCCACCTCTCGCAGGCAACTTAGCCCACGCAGGAGCATCAGTAGACCTAACAATTTTCTCACTTCACTTAGCAGGGGTCTCATCAATTTTAGGGGCTATTAATTTTATTACTACAACCATTAACATGAAACCCCCAGCCATTTCACAATACCAAACACCCCTATTTGTCTGATCCGTGCTTGTAACCGCCGTACTACTTCTCCTATCATTACCAGTACTGGCAGCGGGCATTACAATGCTTTTAACAGATCGAAATCTTAACACCACATTCTTCGACCCAGCAGGAGGAGGAGACCCAATCCTTTACCAACACCTATTCTGATTCTTCGGTCACCCGGAAGTCTATATTCTTATCCTTCCAGGATTCGGCATTATCTCCCACGTCGTAGCCTATTATTCAGGCAAAAAAGAACCATTCGGTTATATAGGAATGGTCTGAGCAATAATGGCTATTGGCCTTTTAGGGTTCATTGTATGAGCCCACCACATGTTCACCGTCGGGATAGACGTAGACACTCGTGCATACTTTACATCTGCAACAATAATTATCGCTATTCCAACTGGTGTAAAAGTATTTAGCTGATTAGCCACACTCCATGGAGGATCAATTAAATGAGAAACTCCCATGCTCTGAGCCCTTGGGTTTATTTTCCTATTTACAGTAGGTGGGCTCACAGGAATTGTCCTATCTAATTCATCACTTGACATCGTTCTCCACGATACATACTACGTAGTTGCACACTTCCACTACGTACTATCAATGGGTGCCGTATTTGCCATTATGGCAGCCTTCGTGCACTGATTCCCCCTGCTTACTGGATATACCCTACATAGCGCCTGAACAAAAATTCACTTCGGGGTGATATTTATTGGAGTTAACCTTACATTCTTCCCACAACACTTCCTAGGCCTAGCAGGCATGCCACGACGATACTCTGATTACCCAGATGCCTATGCTCTATGAAACACAGTATCATCCATTGGGTCACTAATTTCTCTAATTGCAGTAATCATGTTCTTATTTATCCTATGAGAAGCCTTTGCTTCTAAACGAGAAGTACTATCCGTAGAATTAACCATGACAAACGTAGAATGACTCCACGGCTGCCCTCCTCCTTACCACACATATGAGGAACCAGCGTTTGTCCAAATTCAATCAAACTAACGAGAAGGGGAGGAATTGAACCCCCATATACTGGTTTCAAGCCAGTCACATAACCACTCTGTCACCTCCTTCTAAAGACATTAGTAAAATGCAAATTACACCACCTTGTCAAGGTGAAATCGTGGGTTAAACCCCCACATGTCTTAAACTTTTTAAAGCTTAATGGCACATCCAACACAACTAGGATTCCAAGACGCGGCATCACCCGTTATAGAAGAACTTCTACATTTCCATGATCATGCATTAATAATCGTGCTCCTAATTAGCACCCTAGTACTATACATTATTACTGCAATGGTTTCAACCAAACTTACTAACAAATATATTCTAGATTCCCAAGAAATCGAAATCGTATGAACTATCCTACCAGCCGTTATTTTAGTCTTAATTGCCCTACCCTCACTACGTATTTTATATCTTATAGACGAAATTAACGACCCCCACCTAACAATTAAAGCAATAGGACATCAATGATACTGAAGCTACGAATACACAGACTACGAAAACCTGGGCTTTGACTCCTACATGGTCCCAACCCAAGACCTCACCCCTGGACAATTCCGACTTCTAGAAACCGACCATCGAATGGTTATCCCCATAGAATCCCCAATTCGTGTTCTAGTATCCGCCGAAGACGTATTACATTCCTGAGCTGTCCCATCCATGGGCGTAAAAATAGACGCAGTGCCAGGACGACTAAATCAAACCGCCTTCATCGCCTCACGCCCAGGCCTATTTTACGGACAATGCTCCGAAATCTGTGGTGCTAACCACAGCTTTATGCCAATCGTGGTAGAAGCAGTCCCACTAGAACATTTCGAAAACTGATCCTCATTAATACTAGAAGACGCCTCGCTAGGAAGCTAAATTATTGGACAAAGCATTGGCCTTTTAAGCCAAAGATTGGTGATTCCCGACCACCCCTAGTGAAATGCCACAATTAAACCCCGGCCCTTGATTTGCAATTTTAGTATTCTCCTGATTAATTTTCCTAACTATCATCCCAACCAAAATCCTAAACCACATTTCACCAAACGAACCATCCCCAGTAAGTGCCGAAAAACACAAAACTGAACCCTGAGATTGACCATGATAACTAGCTTCTTCAACCAATTCGCAAGCCCGTCACACCTGGGAATTCCCCTAATCGCAATTGCAATTGCATTACCATGAGTTCTCTATCCAACCCCCTCATCCCGATGAATTAGTAACCGACTTATTACAATTCAAGGATGATTTATCAACCGATTTACAAATCAACTATTACTACCCCTAAATACAGGAGGCCACAAATGAGCACTTCTATTAGCCTCACTAATAATTTTCCTAATTACAATTAACATGTTAGGCCTACTCCCATATACCTTTACACCTACAACTCAACTATCACTTAATATAGGATTTGCCGTACCACTTTGACTCGCTACAGTAATTATTGGAATGCGTAACCAGCCAACAGTCGCCCTAGGACACCTTCTTCCAGAAGGAACACCTATTCCCCTAATCCCCGTACTTATTATTATCGAAACAATTAGTTTATTTATCCGACCACTAGCCTTAGGAGTCCGACTCACAGCAAACCTAACCGCAGGTCACCTATTAATTCAACTAATTGCTACAGCTGTATTTGTCCTCCTGCCAATAATACCAACAGTAGCAATCCTAACCGCCACAGTACTCTTCCTACTAACATTACTAGAAGTTGCAGTAGCAATAATTCAAGCTTATGTGTTCGTACTTCTCCTAAGCCTCTACCTACAAGAAAACGTTTAATGGCCCACCAAGCACATGCCTACCATATAGTCGACCCAAGCCCATGGCCCCTAACCGGAGCCATCGCCGCATTACTAATAACATCCGGTTTAGCAATTTGATTCCACTTCCACTCAACAACACTAATAACTCTAGGACTAATTCTTCTACTCCTTACAATATATCAATGATGACGAGACATTATCCGAGAAGGAACCTTCCAAGGACACCACACGCCCCCCGTGCAAAAAGGATTACGATACGGAATAATCCTATTTATTACTTCTGAAGTATTCTTCTTCCTTGGATTCTTCTGAGCCTTCTACCACTCAAGCCTAGCACCAACACCAGAACTAGGAGGATGCTGACCTCCAACAGGAATTACCCCCCTAGACCCGTTCGAAGTTCCACTCCTTAACACAGCCGTACTACTAGCATCAGGAGTCACAGTCACATGAGCTCACCACAGCATTATAGAAGGAGAACGAAAACAAGCAATTCAATCACTAGCACTAACTATCCTACTAGGATTATACTTCACTGCCCTTCAAGCTATAGAATACTACGAAGCACCATTCACAATCGCAGACGGAGTCTACGGCTCAACATTCTTCGTAGCCACAGGGTTCCATGGACTGCATGTTATCATTGGATCATCTTTCCTAGCCGTATGCCTTCTACGCCAAATCCAATACCACTTCACATCCGAACATCACTTTGGCTTTGAAGCCGCTGCCTGATACTGACACTTCGTCGACGTAGTATGATTATTCCTCTACGTATCCATCTACTGATGAGGCTCATAAATCTTTCTAGTATTAAAGTTAGTATAAGTGACTTCCAATCACACGGTCTTGGTTAAACCCCAAGGAAAGATAATGAATCTAATCATAACCATTTTAATTATCACAGTAGCTCTATCCCTTATCCTAGCAATTGTATCTTTCTGACTGCCACAAATAAACCCAGACGCAGAAAAATTATCCCCATACGAATGTGGTTTTGACCCACTAGGATCTGCCCGACTACCTTTCTCCCTACGCTTTTTTCTAGTAGCAATCTTATTCCTACTCTTCGACCTAGAAATCGCCCTCCTTCTCCCCCTTCCCTGAGGAGATCAACTCCACAACCCTACCGGAACATTCTTCTGAGCCACAACAGTACTAATCTTACTAACTCTCGGTCTAATTTACGAATGAACCCAAGGCGGCCTGGAGTGAGCAGAATAGGGAGTTAGTCCAAAACAAGACCTCTGATTTCGGCTCAGAAGATTGTGGTTTAATTCCATGACCCCCTTATGACACCCGTACATTTCAGCTTTAGCTCAGCATTCATTCTAGGACTAATGGGATTAGCATTCCATCGAACCCACCTGCTCTCCGCACTTCTTTGCTTAGAAGGAATAATATTATCCCTGTTTATTGCACTAGCCCTATGAGCATTACAATTCGAATCCACAGGATTCTCTACAGCACCTATGCTACTACTAGCTTTCTCTGCTTGTGAAGCAAGTACCGGCCTAGCATTACTAGTTGCCACAGCCCGCACTCACGGAACTGACCGCTTACAAAACCTAAACCTACTACAATGCTAAAAGTACTCATCCCCACAATCATGCTATTCCCAACAATCTGATTAATCTCCCCTAAATGGTTATGAACAGCTACAACCATACATAGCCTCCTAATTGCCCTCATTAGCCTAACATGACTAAAATGAACATCAGAAACAGGATGAACCTCCTCCAACATATACTTAGCCACAGACCCATTATCAACCCCCCTCTTAGTACTAACATGCTGATTACTTCCATTAATAATTCTAGCCAGCCAAAACCACATCAGCCCTGAACCAGTCAGCCGACAACGCTCATACATTACGCTCCTTGCCTCACTACAAACCTTCCTAATTATAGCATTCGGCGCCACAGAAATTATTCTATTTTACATTATATTCGAAGCCACATTAATCCCAACCCTCATTATCATCACCCGATGAGGTAACCAAACCGAACGCCTAAGTGCAGGAACCTACTTCCTGTTCTATACCCTAGCAGGATCCCTCCCACTTTTAGTTGCCTTACTATTACTTCAACAATCCACAGGAACATTATCAATACTAGTACTACAATATTCACAACCACTACAACTTAACTCCTGAGGCCACACAATATGATGAGCCGGCTGCCTAATCGCATTCCTAGTAAAAATACCCCTATATGGAGTACACCTATGATTACCAAAAGCACACGTAGAAGCCCCAGTAGCAGGATCCATGGTCCTTGCAGCAGTGTTACTAAAACTAGGAGGATACGGAATAATGCGTATGATAGTTATGTTAGACCCATTATCAAAAGAACTCGCCTACCCATTTATCATTCTAGCCCTCTGAGGAATTATTATAACCGGCTCAATTTGCCTACGACAAACAGACCTAAAATCTCTAATTGCATATTCATCCGTCAGCCACATAGGCCTGGTAGCAGGAGGAATTCTAATCCAAACCCCTTGAGGATTCTCAGGAGCAATTATTCTAATAATTGCCCACGGACTAGTATCCTCAGCACTATTCTGCCTAGCCAACACAGCATACGAACGAACCCATAGCCGAACAATAATTCTTGCCCGAGGATTACAAATAATCTTTCCACTAACCGCAGCCTGATGATTCATTGCCAACCTCGCAAACCTAGCACTTCCACCCCTACCCAATTTAATAGGCGAACTAATAATCATCACAACCCTATTCAACTGATCACCATGAACTATTGTACTAACAGGATTAGGAACACTGATTACAGCCAGCTATTCTCTATATATGTTCCTAATATCGCAACGAGGCCCAACTCCAGGCCACATCACAGGACTCCAGCCCTTCCACACCCGAGAACACCTACTAATAACTCTACACCTCGTTCCAGTCCTCCTTCTAGTAACAAAACCAGAACTCATATGAGGATGATGCTACTGTAAGTATAGTTTAATTAAAATATTAGATTGTGATTCTAAAGACAGGAGTTAAAATCCCCTTACTCACCAAGGAAGTACAGAAAATAGTAAGCACTGCTAATCCTTACCTACCATGGTTAAATCCCGTGGCTTCCTTGCGCTTCCAAAGAATAATAGTTTATCCGTTGGTCTTAGGAACCAAAAACTCTTGGTGCAAATCCAAGTGGAAGCTAAAATGGCATTAATTATACACTCACCACTTCTCCTAATTTTTTTCATCCTAATATATCCACTATTCACCACACTAAACCCAAACCAACAAGAATCCAAACTAGCAGAAAAAACCAAAACTGCCGTCAGCTCCGCATTCTTCATCAGCCTCCTACCCCTAACAATCTTCCTAAACCTAAAAACAGAAGGCATTATTACAAACTGACACTGAATAAATACCCAAACATTCGACATCAACATTAGTTTCAAATTCGACCACTACTCCCTAATCTTCGTCCCAATCGCCCTATACGTTACCTGATCTATCCTAGAGTTCGCGTTATGATATATACACTCCGACCCCTACATTGATCGATTCTTCAAGTACCTCCTCACATTCTTGGTAGCCATAATTATTTTAGTTACAGCTAACAACATATTCCAATTATTCATCGGCTGAGAAGGAGTAGGAATCATATCATTCCTACTAATCGGATGATGGCACGGACGAGCAGACGCCAACACAGCAGCCCTCCAAGCTGTTATTTACAACCGAGTGGGAGACATCGGATTAATTATAACCATAGCCTGATTCGCAATAAATCTCAACTCATGAGAAATTCAACAAATCTTTACCCTGTCAAAAAACTTTGATATAACAATTCCCCTAATAGGCCTTGCCCTAGCAGCAACCGGAAAATCAGCCCAGTTCGGCCTTCACCCATGACTCCCTTCCGCCATAGAAGGCCCTACGCCAGTATCCGCCCTACTACACTCAAGTACTATAGTTGTTGCAGGAATTTTCCTACTAATCCGTCTCCACCCCTTAATAGAAAATAACCAACTTGCATTAACAACCTGCCTCTGCTTAGGAGCATTAACCTCACTATTTACAGCTACCTGTGCCCTAACCCAAAACGACATCAAAAAAATCGTAGCTTTCTCAACATCAAGTCAACTAGGACTAATAATAGTTACAATTGGACTAAATCAACCACAACTAGCATTCCTTCACATTTGCACACACGCCTTCTTCAAAGCCATACTATTTTTATGCTCAGGGTCAATCATTCACAGCCTAAACGACGAACAAGATATCCGAAAAATAGGAGGCCTGTTCAACATCATGCCCGCCACCTCAACCTATTTTACAATCGGCAGCCTAGCCCTAACAGGAACCCCATTCCTAGCAGGGTTTTTCTCAAAAGACGCAATCATTGAAGCCCTAAACACCTCCCACCTAAACGCCTGAGCCCTAATCCTCACACTAATCGCCACATCATTCACCGCAATTTATAGCTTCCGATTGGTATATTTCGTAATCATGGGAACCCCACGATTCCTGCCCCTATCCCCAATTAACGAAAATAACCCACTAGTAATTAACTCAATCAAACGACTTGCCTGAGGAAGCATCATTGCAGGCTTCATCATTACACATAATTTCCTGCCAATAAAAACACCAATCATAACAATACCAACTACCCTTAAAATAACAGCCCTTCTAGTAACTATTGCAGGCCTGTTAGTAGCCATAGACCTCGCCAACATAACAAGTAAACAAGTAAAAATTACTCCAATAATCCCCGCACATCACTTTTCAAACATACTAGGATTCTTTCCCGCAATTACCCACCGACTCCTCCCCAAACTTAAACTCACCATTGGACAATCAGCTGCCACCCAACTAGACAAAACTTGACTTGAAACAATAGGACCAAAAGGCCTAGCATTAACACAAACAATCCTAGCAAAAATTACTAATGACATTACACAAGGTATAATTAAAACATACCTAACCATCTTCCTCCTAACCCTAACCTTAGCCTCTATCCCAGCCCTACTTTAAACTGCCCGAAGAGTCCCACGACTTAAACCACGGGTAAGCTCTAACACAACAAGCAAAGTCAAAAGCAACACTCAAGCACAAATAACCAACATCCCACCACCAGATGAATATATAACGGCCACACCACTAATATCACCCCGCAAAACAGAAAACTCCTTCAACCCATCAACAACTACTCAAGAACCCTCATACCAACCCCCTCAAAAAAGCCCCGCCACCAAACTAACCCCTAGCAAGTAAACCAAAACATACCCCAACACAGAACGACTACCCCAAGCCTCCGGAAAAGGCTCAGCAGCCAAGGCTGCTGAGTAGGCAAAAACCACAAGCATCCCCCCTAAATAAATCAAAAAAAGAACTAACGACAAAAAAGAACCCCCATGACCAACCAAAACCCCACATCCAACCCCAGCTGCAACTACCAACCCCAAAGCAGCAAAATAAGGAGTAGGATTAGAAGCAACAGCAACTAAGCCCACAACCAAAGCCATCAATAATAAAAACATAAAATAGGTCATAATTCTTGCTCAGACTTTAACCGAGACCAATGACTTGAAGAACCACCGTTGTTATTCAACTACAAGAACCGCTTAATGGCAAGCCTACGAAAAACACACCCCCTCATCAAAATCGCCAACGACGCACTAATTGACCTACCAGCACCATCCAACATCTCAGCATGATGAAACTTTGGATCTCTTCTAGGATTATGCTTAATTACCCAAATCCTAACCGGACTATTCCTAGCTATACACTACACCTCCGACATCTCAACCGCATTCTCATCAGTAACCCACATCTGCCGTGATGTAAACTACGGCTGACTAATCCGCAACATCCACGCCAACGGAGCATCATTCTTCTTTATTTGCATCTACATACACATCGCTCGAGGTCTATACTACGGATCATACCTATACAAAGAAACCTGAAACATTGGCGTAGTTCTCCTACTACTAGTCATAATAACAGCCTTCGTCGGCTACGTCCTCCCATGAGGACAAATATCCTTCTGAGGCGCTACAGTAATTACAAACCTATTATCTGCCGTGCCCTATGTAGGAGACATGCTAGTTCAATGAATTTGAGGTGGCTTCTCAGTAGATAACGCAACACTAACACGCTTCTTCGCATTCCACTTCCTACTACCATTCATCATTGCCGCCGTAACCATCATCCACCTTCTTTTCCTCCACGAAACAGGATCCAACAATCCAATTGGATTAAATTCAGACGCAGACAAAATCTCCTTCCACCCTTACTTTACATATAAAGACCTCCTTGGATTTGTAATTATACTACTAGCCCTTACATTACTAGCACTATTCTCCCCAAACCTATTAGGAGACCCAGAAAACTTCACCCCCGCAAACCCCTTAGTGACCCCTCCACACATTAAACCAGAATGATATTTCCTATTCGCCTACGCCATCTTACGATCAATTCCTAACAAACTAGGAGGAGTCCTTGCACTACTATTCTCAATTCTCGTACTAATAGTAGTACCCCTTCTACACACCTCAAAACAACGAGGACTAACATTCCGCCCAATCACCCAATTCTTATTCTGAACCTTAGTAGCAGACATAATCATCCTGACATGAATTGGAGGCATACCAGTAGAACACCCGTTCATTATTATTGGACAAATCGCATCCGTACTATACTTTGCATTATTCCTTATCCTAATCCCACTAGCAGGATGATTAGAAAATAAAGCACTAGAATGAGCTTGCCCTAGTAGCTTAGCCTAAAAGCATCGGTCTTGTAATCCGAAGATCGGAGGTTAAACTCCTCCCTAGCGCCCAGAAAAGAGAGATTTTAACTCCCACCCCTGGCTCCCAAAGCCAGAATTCTAAACTAAACTATTTTCTGGGGTACCCCACCCCTATATGGTATAGTACATAATATGCATAATATTACATTAATGTACTAGTACATCTATGTATTATCACCAACTCATTATTTCAACCATAAAGCAGGTACATAACTACTAAGATATACATAAAGCATGACATTAAGATTCACAAATAAAGTTATTTAGACCCGAGAAATAGATAACTCCCCAGAAAATCGACCTCAGATTTTTCCTTGTGATATCAACTAAAATCCCATCCAAACATATTAATGTAGTAAGAAACCACCAACTATTTTATATAAAGGAATATCATGCATGATAGAATCAGGGACAATAATTGTGGGGGTAGCATAATATGAACTATTACTGGCATCTGGTTCCTATTTCAGGGCCATAACTGTAAATTCCCCATATTATTAATTACACTGGCATCTGATTAATGGTGTAGTACATATGTCTCGTTACCCACCATGCCGAGCATTATCTTATATGCATAGGGTATCTCTTTTCTGGTTTCCATTCACTTGGCATTTCAGAGTGCAAATACAAATGTTAATTAAGGTTGAACATTTTTCTTGTATGTGATAATATATGTTAATTATTGTAAGACATAAATTAAGAATTACATTCTATTAAGTCAAGTGCATAACATATTCATCTCTTGTTCAACTATACCTGCTATAATGCCCCCTTTGGTTTTTGCGCGACAAACCCCCCTACCCCCCTACGTCCAGAGAATCCTGCTTTCCTTGTCAAACCCCGAAACCAAGGAGGACTCGAGAACGTACTAAGCCAACAAGTTGAAATATGGGTTGGCTATCCCGCATATATATATATATATATATATATATGCATCAATTTTTATATTTTTCCCGATTTGATATTAACCTAAAAAATAGGACAAAATTTTTACAAAAAACAACCCGGCACTAACTATTCTAATATAATAACCA